GCTAGTGTAGCTTAATGCAAAGCATAACACTGAAGATGTTAAGATGGGCCCTAAGAAGCCCCGCATGCACAAAGGCATGGTCCCGACCTTACTATTAGCTCTAACCCGACTTACACATGCAAGCCTCCACAGCCCCGTGAGTATGCCCTCAATCCCCCGCCCGGGGACGAGGAGCGGGCATCAGGCACAAGTTTTTAGCCCAAGACGCCCAGCCAAGCCACGCCCCCAAGGGAATTCAGCAGTGATAGACATTAAGCCATAAGTGAAAACTTGACTCAGTTAGGGTTAAGTAGGGCCGGTAAAACTCGTGCCAGCCACCGCGGTTAGACGAGAGGCCCCAGTTAATAGTATTACGGCGTAAAGGGTGGTTAAGGAAAACAAACAAATAAAGCCAAATGGCCCCTTGGCCGTCATACGCTTCTGGGTGTCCGAAGCCCTATTACACGAAAGTAGCTTTAGTTAACCCACCTGACCCCACGAAAACTGAGAAACAAACTGGGATTAGATACCCCACTATGCTCAGCTGTAAACCCAGATGCCCCAATACAATTAGGCATCCGCCAGGGTACTACGAGCATCAGCTTGAAACCCAAAGGACCTGACGGTGCCTTAGACCCCCCTAGAGGAGCCTGTTCTAGAACCGATAACCCCCGTTAAACCTCACCACTTCTAGCCACCCCAGCCTATATACCGCCGTCGCCAGCTTACCCTGTGAAGGCAATAAAAGTAAGCAAAATGGGCAAAACCCAGAACGTCAGGTCGAGGTGTAGCGCACGAAGCGGGAAGAAATGGGCTACATTTTCTATAATAGAACACTACGGACATGCAACATGAAATAGTGCTTGAAGGAGGATTTAGTAGTAAAAAGGAAGCAGAGTGTCCTTTTGAACCCGGCTCTAAGGCGCGTACACACCGCCCGTCACTCTCCCCTGTCTAAACGCAATTAAGATATTTAACACCAAAGCACTGACAAGGGGAGGCAAGTCGTAACATGGTAAGTGTACCGGAAGGTGCACTTGGATAAAACTCAGGGCGTGGCTGAGTTAGCTAAGCATCTCACTTACACCGAGAAGACATCCATGCAAGCTGGATCACCCTGAGCCAAACAGCTAGCCTAACGACTAATATAACCAAAAAATATTGATAACAAAACACGGCCTCACACCAAAAATTAAACCATTTTTTTACCTAAGTATGGGAGACAGAAAAGGTTCAACCCAGAGCAATAGAAAAAGTACCGCAAGGGAACGCTGAAAGAGAAATGAAACAACCCATATAAGCAATAAAAAACAAAGATTAAACCTTGTACCTTTTGCATCATGATTTAGCAAGTATCCCCAAGCAAAGAGACCTTTAGTTTGAAACCCCGAAACCAGGTGAGCTACCCCGAGACAGCCTATTTAACTTAGGGCTAACCCGTCTCTGTGGCAAAAGAGTGGGAAGAGCTCCGGGTAGAAGTGACAGACCTACCGAACCTGGTGATAGCTGGTTGTCTGAGAAATGGATAGAAGTTCAGCCCTACACGCCCCAAACCATAAACACACAACTTAAGGTACAAGGGTAACATTTAGGAGTTAGTTGGAGGGGGTACAGCCCCTCTAACAAAGGATACAACCTTATGAAGGAGGATAAAGATCATAATTTACAAAACATACTGTTCTAGTGGGCCTAAAAGCAGCCACCTAAACAGAAAGCGTTAAAGCTCAGACAGAAAGAAGTTTATTATTATGATAATAAATCTTATTCCCCTAATTATATCAGACTGCCCCATGCCCGCATGGAAGAAATTATGCTAAAATGAGTAACAAGAAGACTTGCTCTTCTCCGAGCACAAGTGTAGACCAGATCGGACAAACCACTGGAAATTAACGAACCCAACCAACAGAGAGTACTGCGGATAACAAAAAAACCAAGAAAGCCCCGCAACTAGACATCGTTAACCCCACACCGGAGTGCTATATTTAAAGGAAAGACTAAAAGAAAGGGAAGGAACTCGGCAAACACAAGCCTCGCCTGTTTACCAAAAACATCGCCTCCTGCAAATAAACCAAGTATAGGAGGTCCAGCCTGCCCAGTGACTAAGGGTTCAACGGCCGCGGTATTTTGACCGTGCAAAGGTAGCGCAATCACTTGTCTTTTAAATAGAGACCTGTATGAATGGCTAAACGAGGGCTTAACTGTCTCCCCCTTCAGGTCAGTGAAATTGATCTATCCGTGCAGAAGCGGGTGTAATTATACAAGACGAGAAGACCCTTTGGAGCTTAAGGTACAAAACTTAACCACGTTAAACAACTTAATTAAGAGCAAAAACTTAGTGGGCTATAAGATTTTACCTTCGGTTGGGGCGACCGCGGAGGAAAATTCAGCCTCCGAGTGGAATGGGCTAAACCCCTAAAACTAAGAGAGACATCTCTAAGCCGCAGAACATCTGACCAAAAATGATCCGACTAATAGTCGATCAACGAACCAAGTTACCCTAGGGATAACAGCGCAATCCTCTCCCAGAGTCCATATCGACGAGGGGGTTTACGACCTCGATGTTGGATCAGGACATCCTAATGGTGCAGCCGCTATTAAGGGTTCGTTTGTTCAACGATTAAAGTCCTACGTGATCTGAGTTCAGACCGGAGCAATCCAGGTCAGTTTCTATCTGTAATGCTACTTTTCCTAGTACGAAAGGATCGGGAAAGAGGGGCCCATGCTCAAAGCACGCCCCGCCCCTAATTAATGAAAACAAATAAATTAAATAAAGGGAGGGCCAAAACCCCTGCCGCCTAAAATAAAGGCATACTGGGGTGGCAGAGCATGGTTAATTGCGAAAGGCCTAAGCCCTTTACACCAGAGGTTCAAGTCCTCTTCCCAGTTTATGCTCAACACTCTAATAAATCACTTAATTAATCCCCTAGCCTACATTGTGCCAGTTCTACTAGCAGTAGCCTTCCTCACACTTATTGAACGAAAGGTCCTAGGATATATACAACTACGAAAAGGACCTAATGTTGTAGGACCCTACGGGCTACTTCAACCCATCGCCGACGGCGTAAAACTTTTTATCAAAGAACCCGTGCGCCCCTCCACATCCTCCCCATTTTTATTTTTGGCAACCCCCATCCTTGCATTAACACTGGCCATGACACTATGAGCACCCATACCTATGCCGTACCCCGTAATTGACTTAAACCTGGGCGTCCTGTTTATTCTAGCCCTCTCAAGCCTAGCAGTATACTCCATTCTAGGATCAGGGTGAGCATCCAACTCAAAATATGCACTAATTGGCGCCCTACGAGCAGTGGCCCAAACAATTTCATACGAAGTAAGCCTGGGGCTAATTCTTCTATCAGTAATTATTTTCTCAGGCGGATATACACTACAAACATTTAACACGGCCCAGGAGAGTGTCTGACTGCTAGCCCCCGCATGACCCCTAGCCGCAATATGATATATCTCAACCCTAGCCGAGACAAACCGGGCCCCGTTTGACCTAACTGAAGGCGAATCAGAACTAGTATCTGGTTTTAACGTAGAATATGCAGGGGGACCTTTTGCCCTGTTTTTTCTGGCCGAATATGCAAACATTCTTCTTATAAATACACTATCAGCCGTACTGTTTCTGGGGGCATCACACTTCCCAAACATGCCCGAATTAACAACAATTAGCCTCATAACTAAAGCCGCACTACTATCAATTATATTTTTATGAGTTCGAGCTTCTTATCCGCGCTTCCGTTACGACCAATTAATACACCTCGTATGAAAAAATTTCCTTCCCCTCACACTAGCCCTCGTATTATGACACACCGCCCTACCAATTGCAATAGCAGGCCTGCCCCCACAGCTGTAGCCCGGGAACTGTGCCCGAATGCCCAGGGACCACTATGATAGAGTGGCTAATAGGGGCTAAAATCCCCTCAGTTCTTAGAAAGAAGGGGGTCGAACCCATGCCCAAGAGATCAAAACTCTTAGTGCTTCCTCTACACCACTTTCTATGATGGGGTCAGCTAATTAAGCTTTCGGGCCCATACCCCGAACATGACGGTTAAAGTCCCTCCTCCATCAATGAACCCTTACGTACTTATAATTCTATTGTCCAGCCTAGGACTAGGAACCACCCTAACTTTCGCCAGCTCCCACTGACTACTAGCTTGAATAGGACTAGAAATTAATACCCTAGCGATTGTTCCCCTAATAGCGCAACACCACCACCCCCGAGCAGTGGAAGCTACCACTAAATATTTTTTAACCCAAGCCACTGCAGCAGCAATAATTATGTTTGCAAGCACAACAAATGCTTGAATTTCGGGAGAGTGAGATATAACTAATATATCAAGCCCCGCCGCCACTACAATACTAATTGCCGCCCTAGCACTTAAGATTGGCCTTGCACCAATACATTACTGAATACCTGAAGTACTACAAGGACTAGACCTTTTAACGGGCCTAATTTTATCAACTTGACAAAAACTTGCCCCCCTGGCTATCATTATTCAAATTGCCCCCGCCATCGACCCCCTTCTGCTTACAGCGCTGGGACTAACCTCCACACTAGTAGGGGGCTGAGGGGGACTAAACCAAACCCAGCTACGAAAAATCCTAGCCTATTCCTCCATCGCCCACATGGGCTGAATAATTATTATTCTCCAATATGCCCCCCAACTCACACTCCTGGCACTGGGCACCTATATTTTTATGACATCAGCAGCCTTCCTTACACTAAAATTATCATCAACCACAAAAATTAATACTCTTGCAATAACATGGTCAAATAGCCCAATATTAGCAACTACAACCACCCTGGTTCTATTATCACTAGGGGGGCTCCCCCCACTAACAGGGTTCATACCAAAATGACTAATCCTCCAGGAATTAACAAAACAAGACCTGCCTCTCACCGCCACAGCCATGGCCCTTGCCGCCCTACTTAGCCTCTACTTCTACCTGCGCCTCTGCTACGCAATAACACTAACCATTTCCCCCAACACACCCAACTCAACCGTCCCCTGACGAACTCAAACAACCCAGGCCTCCCTGCCACTCTCCATCTCTACCACAATTGCACTAGGCCTTCTACCCATAACACCAGCTATCCTGATACTAACCAACTAAGGGACTTAGGATAACATTTAGACCAAGAGCCTTCAAAGCTCTAAGCAGAAGTGAAAATCTTCTAGTCCCTGGCTAAGACCTACAAGAGTTTATCTTGCATTTTATAATTGCAAATCAAATGTTTTAATTAAACTAAGGCCTTGCTAGATGGGAAGGCCTCGATCCTACAAACTCTTAGTTAACAGCTAAGCGCTCAAACCAGCGAGCATCCATCTACTTTCCCGCCGTTAGCCGAGTAAGGCGGGAAAGCCCCGGCAGAGTATTACTCTACGTCTTTGGATTTGCAATCCAATATGTTTCTTCACCACAGGGCTGTGGTGGGGAGAGGACTTAAACCTCTGTCTTCGGGGCTACAACCCGCTGCCTAAACACTCGGCTACCCCACCTGTGGCAATTACACGCTGATTCTTTTCTACAAACCACAAAGACATTGGTACCCTTTATCTTGTATTTGGTGCCTGAGCCGGAATAGTTGGAACTGCTCTAAGCCTCCTTATTCGAGCCGAGCTAAGCCAGCCCGGATCACTCCTAGGTGATGACCAGATTTATAATGTAATCGTTACTGCCCATGCCTTCGTAATAATTTTCTTTATAGTAATGCCAATTCTCATCGGGGGATTTGGGAACTGACTTGTACCCCTAATAATTGGAGCCCCTGACATAGCATTCCCCCGAATGAATAATATAAGCTTTTGACTCCTGCCCCCGTCATTTCTTCTGCTTTTAGCCTCTTCTGGTGTTGAGGCCGGGGCCGGAACAGGCTGAACAGTATACCCACCACTTGCAGGCAACCTGGCCCACGCAGGAGCATCAGTAGACCTAACAATCTTTTCACTTCACCTGGCAGGTGTTTCATCAATTCTAGGGGCAATTAATTTTATCACAACAACAATTAACATGAAGCCCCCAGCTATTTCTCAATACCAAACGCCCTTATTTGTTTGGGCTGTACTTGTAACGGCTGTGCTTCTCCTTCTGTCCCTACCAGTCTTGGCTGCCGGAATTACTATACTTCTCACAGACCGTAATCTCAATACTACATTCTTCGACCCGGCCGGAGGTGGAGACCCAATCCTGTACCAACATTTATTCTGATTCTTCGGCCACCCCGAAGTCTATATTCTTATTTTACCAGGATTCGGCATTATTTCACACGTCGTGGCCTACTACGCCGGCAAAAAAGAGCCGTTCGGCTATATGGGCATGGTGTGAGCCATGATGGCAATTGGCCTGCTCGGCTTTATCGTATGGGCCCACCACATATTTACTGTCGGAATAGACGTAGACACCCGCGCCTATTTTACATCCGCAACAATAATTATTGCCATTCCAACAGGTGTAAAAGTATTTAGCTGGCTTGCTACACTGCACGGGGGATCCATTAAATGAGAAACACCTATGCTGTGGGCACTGGGATTTATTTTTCTTTTTACAGTGGGCGGCCTAACAGGAATTGTTCTAGCCAACTCATCACTAGATATCGTTCTCCACGACACATATTATGTAGTTGCACACTTCCACTATGTATTGTCAATAGGTGCCGTATTTGCTATTATAGCAGCTTTTGTACACTGGTTCCCCCTATTTTCAGGCTACACCCTAAATGATACTTGAACAAAAATCCACTTCGGAGTAATATTTATTGGTGTTAACCTAACATTCTTTCCACAACATTTCCTAGGCCTAGCAGGAATACCACGACGTTACTCTGATTACCCAGATGCCTACGCCCTATGAAACACAGTGTCATCCATCGGATCCCTTATTTCCCTCGTAGCTGTGATTATATTCCTTTTTATTCTATGGGAGGCCTTCGCCGCCAAACGGGAAGTATCCTCAGTAGAATTAACTATAACAAACGTAGAATGACTTCATGGCTGCCCCCCGCCATACCACACATTTGAGGAGCCCGCGTTTGTCCAAGTTCAATCAAACTAACGAGAAAGGAAGGAATTGAACCCCCATATACTGGTTTCAAGCCAGTCACATAACCACTCTGTCACTTTCTTCTAAAGACATTAGTAAAATGTAAATTACATCACCTTGTCAAGGTGAAATTACAGGTTAAATCCCTGTATGTCTTACAAATTTAATGGCACATCCCACGCAATTAGGATTCCAAGACGCGGCATCACCCGTTATAGAAGAACTTCTTCACTTTCACGATCACGCCTTAATAATTGTATTTTTAATTAGCACCCTAGTACTGTATATTATTATTGCGATAGTTTCAACTAAACTCACAAACAAGTACATCCTAGACTCTCAAGAAATCGAGATTGTGTGAACTATTTTACCAGCCGTAATTCTAGTTCTAATCGCCCTGCCATCCCTTCGCATTTTGTATCTTATAGACGAAATTAACGACCCCCACTTAACAATTAAGGCAATAGGACATCAATGATACTGAAGCTACGAGTATACAGACTACGAAGACCTTGGATTTGACTCCTATATAATTCCAACTCAAGACCTCACGGCCGGCCAATTCCGTCTCCTAGAAACAGATCATCGAATGGTAGTTCCAATAGAATCACCAATTCGTGTCTTAGTCTCCGCCGAAGACGTTCTACATTCTTGAGCTGTCCCCTCTTTAGGTGTAAAGATAGATGCGGTACCAGGACGACTAAACCAAACTGCCTTTATTGCCTCACGCCCAGGCGTGTTCTACGGACAATGTTCTGAGATCTGCGGCGCCAATCACAGCTTCATACCTATTGTAGTTGAAGCTGTTCCACTAGAACACTTCGAAAGCTGATCCTCACTAATGCTAGAAGACGCCTCACTAGGAAGCTAATTATCGGACAAAGCGTTGGCCTTTTAAGCCAAAGTTTGGTGACTACCGACCACCTCTAGTGAAATGCCCCAGCTGAACCCCAACCCCTGATTTGCTATTCTAGTGTTTTCATGAATTATTTTCCTAACCATTATCCCGACCAAAATTTTAAACCACACTACACCAAACGAACCTGCCCAAATGGGAGAAGAAAAACACAAAACTGAGCCCTGAGACTGACCATGATAACTAGTTTCTTTGACCAATTTGCAAGCCCTTCTTTCCTAGGAATCCCCCTTATTGCCGTCGCAATTGCACTCCCCTGAATTATATTCCCCACACCATCATCTCGATGACTAAACAACCGGCTCATTACCCTCCAAACATGATTTATTAACCGATTTACTAATCAGCTACTACTGCCTCTTAATACAGGAGGACATAAGTGGGCCCTCCTATTCGCCTCCCTGATAGTTTTTCTTATTACTATTAATATACTAGGCCTCCTTCCGTACACTTTTACACCTACAACACAACTATCACTAAATATAGGATTCGCAGTACCGCTATGACTTGCCACCGTAATTATTGGAATACGAAATCAACCAACAGTGGCCCTCGGCCACCTTCTGCCAGAAGGCACCCCGGTACCCCTGATCCCCGTACTAATTATCATCGAAACAATTAGCCTCTTCATCCGTCCACTAGCTCTGGGGGTGCGACTTACCGCTAACTTAACAGCGGGCCACCTACTAATTCAACTTATTGCTACAGCTGTATTTGTGCTTCTACCAATAATGCCAACAGTAGCCATTTTAACTGCCGCCGTCTTATTTCTTCTTACACTTTTAGAAGTTGCAGTGGCAATGATTCAAGCCTACGTATTTGTACTGCTATTAAGCCTGTACCTACAAGAAAACGTTTAATGGCACACCAAGCACATGCATATCATATGGTTGACCCCAGCCCCTGACCACTAACCGGAGCCATCGGTGCTCTACTGATAACATCCGGCCTGGCGATCTGATTTCACTTCCACTCAACAACACTAATGACTCTTGGCCTAATTCTTCTGATTCTCACCATGTTCCAGTGATGACGGGACATTATTCGAGAAGGAACCTTCCAAGGCCACCACACCCCCCCAGTCCAAAAAGGCCTACGTTATGGCATGATCCTGTTTATTACCTCAGAAGTTTTCTTCTTCCTAGGGTTCTTTTGGGCCTTCTACCACTCAAGTTTGGCCCCCACGCCCGAACTAGGGGGCTGCTGACCCCCCACAGGAATTACCACACTAGACCCCTTCGAAGTACCCCTCCTTAATACCGCAGTCCTTCTAGCATCAGGGGTAACAGTTACATGAGCCCACCACAGCATCATAGAAGGTGAGCGAAAACAGGCCATTCAATCTCTTGCACTTACAATTCTGTTGGGAATATACTTTACTGCCCTACAGGCTATAGAATATTACGAAGCACCCTTTACAATTGCGGACGGAGTTTACGGTTCCACATTTTTCGTGGCCACAGGCTTCCACGGACTACACGTCATTATTGGCTCAACCTTCCTGGCCGTATGTCTCCTCCGCCAAATTCAATACCACTTTACTTCAGAACACCACTTCGGCTTTGAAGCCGCTGCCTGATACTGACATTTTGTTGACGTAGTATGATTATTCCTCTACGTATCTATCTACTGATGAGGCTCATATCTTTCTAGTATTAATTTTAGTACAAGTGACTTCCAATCATTTAGTCTTGGTTAGACCCCAGGGAAAGATAATGAACTTAATCACAACTATTCTTATTATTACAGTAGCCCTGTCCTCAATCTTAGCAGTTGTATCCTTCTGGCTACCTCAAATGAACCCAGACGCAGAAAAACTTTCCCCCTATGAATGCGGATTTGACCCGCTAGGCTCTGCTCGTCTGCCCTTCTCATTACGATTCTTCTTAGTCGCCATCTTATTTCTTCTATTTGACCTAGAAATTGCCCTCCTTCTCCCACTGCCCTGGGGAGACCAACTCCATAACCCTGCAGGGACATTCTTTTGGGCGACCGCAGTCCTAATTCTATTAACCCTAGGACTAATTTACGAATGAACTCAAGGCGGCCTAGAATGAGCAGAATAAGGGAGTTAGTCCAAAATAAGACCTCTGATTTCGGCTCAGAGAATTGTGGTTTAAGTCCACAGCCCCCTTATGACACCAGTACACTTCAGCTTTAGTTCAGCATTCATCTTAGGACTGATGGGGTTAGCATTCCACCGCACCCACCTCCTCTCAGCACTCCTATGCCTAGAAGGAATAATATTGTCTTTATTTATTGCACTTGCCCTCTGAGCACTGCAATTTGAGGCCACAAGCTTCTCCACAGCCCCCATACTCCTATTAGCCTTCTCTGCCTGTGAAGCAAGCACAGGCCTTGCCCTCCTAGTAGCCACAGCCCGGACCCACGGGACTGACCGCCTGCAAAACCTTAATCTACTACAATGTTAAAAGTCCTGGTCCCCACAATTATACTATTCCCAACAATCTGACTAATCTCCCCCAAATGACTATGGACAGCAACAACTGCCCACAGCCTATTAATTGCCCTTACTAGCCTTACATGATTTAAATGATCATCCGAGACCGGATGGGCCATATCTAGCCCGCACCTGGCCACAGACCCCTTATCAACCCCTCTATTAGTATTAACCTGCTGACTCCTCCCACTAATAATTTTAGCCAGCCAGAACCACATTAATCCCGAACCCGTCAGCCGGCAACGCCTGTATATTACACTTTTGGCCTCATTACAAACCTTTTTAATTTTAGCCTTCGGCGCCACTGAAATCATCATATTTTATATTATATTTGAAGCTACTCTAATTCCCACCCTCATTATTATTACCCGATGAGGGAACCAAACTGAACGACTTAATGCAGGAACCTATTTTCTATTTTATACCCTAGCAGGCTCCCTACCTCTTCTTGTTGCCCTTCTGTTACTTCAGCAAACCACAGGAACGCTTTCCATACTAGTAATTCAATACTCTCAGCCAATAGTACTAAACTCCTGAGGCCATAAAATCTGGTGAGCAAGCTGTCTTATTGCATTCTTAGTAAAAATACCACTGTATGGTGTACACCTATGACTCCCGAAAGCGCACGTAGAAGCACCCGTCGCCGGATCTATGGTTCTAGCAGCAGTACTACTTAAGTTGGGAGGTTACGGGATAATACGCATAATAATTATGCTAGACCCCCTATCTAAAGAACTAGTTTACCCATTTATTATTCTAGCACTTTGAGGAATTATCATAACAGGGTCCATCTGTTTACGACAGACAGACCTCAAGTCACTAATCGCTTACTCATCTGTTAGTCATATGGGACTTGTTGCAGGCGGTATCTTAATCCAAACCCCTTGAGGATTCTCAGGAGCAATTATTTTAATAATTGCCCACGGGCTAGTCTCCTCAATACTGTTCTGCTTAGCCAACACAGCCTATGAACGAACTCACAGCCGAACCATAATTCTAGCCCGTGGGTTACAGGTAATTTTCCCATTAACAGCAGTCTGATGATTCATTGCCAACCTCGCCAACCTAGCACTACCCCCGCTCCCAAACCTTATAGGGGAACTCATAATTATCACAACCCTATTTAACTGGTCCCCCTGAACCCTTGCACTTACAGGTATAGGAACATTAATTACAGCAGGCTACTCACTTTATATATTCCTAATATCTCAACGAGGCCCAGTACCAAACCACATCATGAAACTCCCACCCTTCCATACCCGAGAACACCTACTAATGGCTTTTCACTTAATCCCAGTGATTTTACTTGTAACAAAGCCAGAACTCATGTGAGGCTGATGTTACTAGTAAGTATAGTTTAACTAAAATATTAGATTGTGATTCTAAAGACGGGAGTTAAAATCCCCCTACTCACCAAGGAAGGACAGAAATCAGTAAGAACTGCTAATCCTTATGCACCGCGGTTAAACTCCGCGGCTTCCTTACGCTTCTGAAGGATAACAGCTCATCCATTGGTCTTAGGAACCAAAAACTCTTGGTGCAAGTCCAAGTGGAAGCTATGAATTCAACTTTAATTATATCCTCCTCACTCATTTTAGTTATTACAGTTCTTATGCTTCCTCTGTTAACAACACTAAGCCCGAAGCCACAAAACCCAAACTGGGCAAATACACATGTTAAAACTGCTATTAGCACCGCCTTTTTTATTAGCCTCCTACCCCTTATAATTTTCTTAGATCAGGGCATAGAAAGTGTTACTACAAACTGACAATGAATAAATACACACATATTTGACACAAATATTAGCTTTAAATTTGATCACTACTCCCTTATTTTCACCCCGATTGCTCTTTACGTTACTTGGTCTATTTTGGAGTTCGCACTATGATATATACACTCCGACCCCAACATTAACCGATTCTTTAAATATCTTCTCCTATTTTTAGTAGCCATAATTACCCTTGTTACAGCCAACAACATGTTTCAATTATTTATCGGCTGAGAAGGAGTTGGCATCATATCCTTCCTATTAATTGGATGGTGATACGGGCGAGCTGACGCCAACACAGCGGCCCTACAGGCCGTCATCTATAACCGAGTAGGGGATATTGGACTAATCCTAAGCATGGCCTGATTTGCAATAAATTTAAACTCCTGAGAAATTCAACAAATCTTCTTCCTATCAAAAAACTTTGATATAACAATTCCCCTAATAGGACTCATCCTTGCAGCAACAGGAAAATCGGCCCAATTCGGCCTACACCCCTGACTCCCTTCTGCCATGGAGGGCCCCACCCCAGTATCTGCCCTACTGCACTCCAGCACCATGGTCGTCGCAGGAATCTTCTTACTAATCCGACTTCACCCCCTTATAGAAAATAACGAAGTTGCACTAACAACCTGCCTATGCCTGGGGGCCCTGACTACACTGTTCACAGCCACCTGTGCCCTAACCCAAAATGACATCAAGAAAATTGTAGCTTTTTCAACATCCAGCCAACTAGGCCTAATAATGGTTACAATTGGACTAAATCAGCCACAGCTAGCATTCCTGCACATTTGCACACATGCCTTCTTTAAGGCCATGCTATTTTTATGTTCAGGATCAATTATCCACAGCCTAAACGATGAGCAAGACATCCGAAAAATAGGAGGCCTTCACAACCTAATACCCGCCACCTCAACTTATCTTACAATTGGTAGCCTAGCACTAACAGGCACTCCATTCTTAGCCGGATTTTTCTCAAAAGACGCTATTATTGAAGCCCTAAACACCTCCTACCTTAACGCCTGGGCCCTAACTCTTACATTAATCGCCACATCATTCACCGCCATCTACAGCTTCCGAGTTATTTTCTTCGTAACCATGGGATCCCCCCGATTTCTGCCCCTATCACCCATTAACGAGAATAATCCATTAGTAATTAACCCCATCAAACGACTTGCCTGAGGAAGCATTATTGCAGGACTCATCATTACCTCAAACTTCCTGCCCTCAAAAACACCCATCATAACAATACCCATATCTCTAAAAATAGCAGCTCTTATGGTTACAATCACCGGACTATTAATGGCCATAGAACTCACAGCCATCACAAACAAACAAATTAAAATTACTCCTACGATCTCATTACATAACTTCTCAAACATGTTAGGATACTTCCCCATAATAATTCACCGACTCCCCCCGAAACTCAATTTAACCCTTGGACAATCAATCGCCACCAAACTTGACCAAACATGATTTGAAATCTCGGGACCAAAAGGACTAGCTCTAACCCAAATAATGATATCAAAAATTACAAGTGACATCCAGCGAGGAATAATTAAAACATACTTAACTATTTTTTTACTAACCATAACCCTTGCCATCCTCCTAACATTAGTCTAAACTGCACGAAGAGTGCCACGACTCAGCCCCCGAGTCAGCTCTAGGACTACAAGTAGCGTCAACAGTAATACCCAAGCACAAATAACCAACATTATCCCACCCATAGAATACATAACGGCCACCCCACCGACATCCCCACGCAACATAGTAAACTCTTTAACCTCGTCAATAATAATTCACGAACCCTCGTACCACTCCCCTCAAAATACTCCGGCTATCAAAACAACCCCTAACGAATAAATTAGAACATAACCAACGACAGAACGACTACCTCAAGCCTCAGGAAAAGGCTCAGCAGCTAGGGCTGCCGAATAAGCAAATACCACAAGCATGCCCCCTAAATAAATTAAAAAAAGAACCAAAGATAAAAAAGACCCCCCAGATCCAACTAATACCCCGCACCCCACCCCTGCCGCTACTACTAAACCTAAAGCAGCAAAATAAGGAGTGGGATTAGAAGCAACAGCAATTAAACCCAAGATTAAAGCCACCAACAACATAAACATAAAATAGGTCATAATTCTTGCTCGGATTTTAACCGAGACCAATGACTTGAAGAACCACCGTTGTAGTTCAACTACAAGAACAATAATGGCAAGCCTACGAAAAACTCACCCACTAATTAAAATCGCCAACGACGCGCTAGTTGACCTACCGACACCGTCCAACATCTCAGTATGATGAAACTTTGGATCCCTTCTCGGTCTATGTCTGATTGCACAAATCCTGACAGGACTATTTCTGGCCATACATTACACCTCTGATATCTCGACCGCATTTTCATCAGTAGCTCACATCTGTCGAGATGTAAATTATGGCTGATTTATCCGCAACATACACGCCAACGGAGCATCATTCTTTTTTATCTGCATTTATATGCATGTCGCCCGAGGACTATACTATGGATCCTACCTTTACAAAGAAACCTGAAACATTGGCGTAGTTCTCCTACTTCTAGTCATAATAACAGCCTTTGTCGGATACGTTCTCCCCTGAGGACAAATATCTTTCTGAGGTGCCACAGTAATTACAAATCTACTTTCAGCAGTCCCGTATATAGGAGACACCCTTGTTCAATGAATCTGGGGTGGCTTCTCTGTAGATAATGCAACCCTAACACGATTCTTCGCATTCCATTTCCTGCTGCCGTTCATCATCGCCGCCGCCACAATTATTCACCTGCTGTTTCTACACGAAACAGGCTCAAACAACCCAGCCGGACTAAACTCCGACGCAGACAAAATTTCTTTTCACCCATACTTCTCGTATAAAGACCTTCTTGGCTTTGTATTGATACTATTGGCCCTTACATCATTAGCCCTCTTCTCCCCCAACTTATTAGGAGACCCGGACAACTTTACCCCCGCCAACCCAATAGTAACACCCCCGCATATTAAGCCCGAATGATACTTCTTATTTGCCTATGCCATCCTACGGTCAATTCCAAACAAACTAGGAGGGGTTCTTGCACTATTATTTTCTATTCTAGTACTAATAGTGGTTCCAATCCTCCACACCTCAAAACAGCGAGGACTCACATTCCGCCCACTAACCCAATTTCTATTCTGAGCCCTAGTAGCAGACATAGCTATCTTAACATGAATCGGAGGCATGCCCGTAGAACACCCATACGTCATTATTGGGCAAATCGCATCCGTCCTATATTTCGCGCTCTTCCTCGTCCTCATTCCGCTGGCAGGATGACTGGAAAACAAAGCATTAAAATGAGCTTGCCCTAGTAGCTTAGTCTAAAAGCATCGGTCTTGTAATCCGAAGATCGGAGGTTAAATTCCTCCCTAGCGCCCAGAAAAGGGAGATTTTAACTCCCACCCCTGGCTCCCAAAGCCAGAATTCTAAATTAAACTATCTTCTGATAGTAACATGTATGGTATAGTACATAATATGTATAATATTACATTATGTATTAGTACTAATATATGTATTATCACCATTCAATTAATTTAACCCCAAAGCAAGTACTAACGACTAAAAACGTACATATAACAAATAATTATAAATCAGAATTAAATTATTTTAACTTAAAAGCAGGTACATAATATCTTAGACGTACATAAAGCAAATAATTAAGATTCCACAATTCAATTATTATAAGGCTTGAGAAAGAGGTTTCTCTAGTAAAAAGTCCACCTCAGAATTATACTTTGATTGACGCAACTAAATTTTTATTCGAGATAATTAATGTAGTAAGAGACCACCAAACGTCTAAATAAATGCATATCATGCATGATAGAACCAGGGACACTTAACTAGGTTATTGTATTTTATGAATTATTCCTGGTATCTGGTTTCTATCTCAGGTATTGTTTAGTGAAGACCCCCATTCCTTACTAAAATGGCATATTGGTTACAGGTGTAGTACATACTCCGCATTACCCCACATGCCGGGCATTCTTTTATATGCATATGGTTTTTTTTTTGGTAACCTTTCACTTACATTTCAGAGTGCAGGCACAAATAATTAATCAAGGTTGTATATTTTCCTTGCAAGAATTAAAATAGGTTCAATATTAAAAGACATAACTTAAGAATAACATATTAATAACTCAAGTGCATACATATTAATTTCTTCTTCAGTTTACCCTTATATATATGCCCCCCTTTTGGTTTTTGCGCGACAAACCCCCCTACCCCCCTTCGCTCAGGAAGTCCTGTTATCCTTGTCAAACCCCGAAACCAAGGAAGGCTCGAGAACGTGCAGACTAATAAGTTGTGGATATGAATTAGCCATCCGCATTATATATATATACATGCATATCACGCTAACCCATCACAAAATTTCCTCTTAGCATTAGCCTTAAAACCTCAAATAAAAATTTCAAGAAAATCCTCAATGCAAAAAAATCAAATATTTTATTGC